TCAGAGACTATTAAATAAAAATGAAAATACTACTAATTAGAACCTAATTAAGATAGGATGACTAATGTATGCAGCCTAATGAGGAGTAATACTATAAAAAGAAAAAATAAAGAACTCTATTTCAGAACTATGAGACAGAATATTCTGTTTTCTTATTTACTCTTTCTTTATTTTTGGATTTTATTTCTATTTTTCTATTTAAAGTAGATCGATTTAGATAACGTATCTATAAGCAAAGTAATATACTTCAAACAAAGTAGGAATTCGCAAGATGGAGAAAATCATTGCAGTTATTATAGGGAAGTCTAGGGACTTAGAGCATATCCTATTTGAAGGAGGATGGAATTCAAATAGGGTAAGGGATCCTTCCTTCTATTGATTTGATAGAAATTCGTTTTTCTTTTCCTGTCTCTATGATTTTCGAAGAATGAGCCTGTGGTAATGCTTTTATCTCTATTCTATGTCGCAAGCGACCGTCCAGTCTATAAACAAGTACTAATGAGAAAATGAAAACTATACTAAAGGAAACATAGGATCTCTATCCTAAAATCTAAAAATAGGACATATTAGGGCTATACGGATTCGAACCGTAGACCTTCTCGGTAAAACAGATCAAACGGATTATTATCGAAATGATTCGAACTGTTTCAAAGACTCAACATGCATTTTTTTGCATTGGGCTCTTTCATCAACTGATGTAAAGATCAGTTAGTCCACCATAGTTTTTCTTTACGGAAAGATAATGAGATGGCTCCCTGTGCTCTGATTGATTATTTGTATTATGATCTATCTAGGAGCAATACCAAAGTGTTTCAAAGGAGGATTACCTTGACTTAGGTCTGCCTCCGGCCTAAATTAAATCAACCTAAGTGAAATGGAGTCTCTATCGTTCCGCTGCAAGAGTTGACTATGAGACTTCATACACCTTAAAGTTCATAGAACGAAAAGAAGTTTTTTGGAGGCCCTTATCCTCATTACGCCTAGCATTTAGTGGGCTGGATATTTACCTTATCAACTAGCAAATCAATAAGGGTTCTATTTGATTAGGCACCTGAATTGGCACCTGAATCGGACTGAACCGACTGTTTGTCAGGCTACTGTTCTCCTATTCTCTCGAATCCATGAAGTAAGACATTGATTTTGCAATAAGATCAATTATGTTCATTGCATAATAAGCTCCCTTGAAAAGCATTGGCGCACGTGTAAGCGAGTTGCTCTACCGAACTGAGCTATAGCCCTTGTCAGAGATATCTTAACATATAGATAATTTCTTGTCAAGATGAATATTCTCTAATGCCAGAGGATATCCCTTTGATCTGCTTACTATATAACATAGTAATAACGGAGCAGTATTGCTTATAAAAAGGATTCGATCTATAATCGATCGAAGTAATGGGTCTTCCTTTGTGGTGATAAATTGCCTACTTAACTCAGTGGTTAGAGTATTGCTTTCATACGGCGGGAGTCATTGGTTCAAATCCAATAGTAGGTAGGTAGGTAGAAAAATTACTAGATAGCATTGGACTTACTTCGCTTCGCTATCTAATAACTTTTTCTACTCCTCTTCCCTTTTTCTTTGTATCAACTAAACCTTTGGATTGTCTTCAATTGGATGGGGGAATCCAATTGATAGCCTCGACTCGTATCCTAGCTCGTCTGAGAGCTAGCTTCGCTTCAACCAATTCTTTCGTACCCTCAGCTCTACTCAAGTTAGCTTCGGCTATTTCAAGTGCCTGTTGAGCTTCTTCCGGATCAATGTCACTACCCAGTTCCGCATCATTTCCTAAAATGATGATCTCATTATTAACTATTCTCGCAAAACCGCTCCACAGAACCGCCGTTAACCATTGGTCGTTGAGGAGGCGTATTCTCAAAGGACCCATATCTACAGCTGTGTTAATGGGGGCGTGGTTTGGTAATACGCCAATTTGGCCACTATTAGTAGATAAAATGATTTCTTTCACTTCACAATCCCAAATAATTCGCTTAGGAGTTAGTACATAAAGATTTAATTTCATTTCTTCAATTTGTTCTCCTCTTCTAAGTTTATAGCTTTCGTGCTAGCTTCATCGATGTTACCCACCAAATAAAAAGCCTGTTCGGGTAGGCCGTCTAATTCTCCGGAAAGGATTAGTTGAAATCCCCTAATTGTTTCTGCAAGACCAACATACTTTCCTGCAGAACCGGTAAAAACTTCTGCCACAAAGAACGGTTGTGATAAGAAACGTTCAATTTTTCGTGCTCTTGCTACAGTTAAACGATCCTCCTCCGATAATTCATCCAACCCAAGAATTGCGATAATGTCCTGAAGTTCTTTGTAACGTTGTAAAGTTTGCTTAACTCTTTGCGCAGTTTCATAATGTTCGTTGCCAACGATCCGAGGCTGTAACATAGTTGAGGTTGAATCTAAAGGATCTACTGCTGGATAAATACCCTTGGAAGCTAATCCTCTGGAAAGTACGGTAGTAGCATCCAAATGTGCAAATGTTGTGGCAGGAGCAGGGTCGGTCAAATCGTCCGCAGGTACATAAACCGCTTGGATCGAAGTTATAGATCCCTTTTTGGTAGAAGTAATTCTTTCTTGCAAAGAACCCATTTCTGTACTAAGAGTAGGTTGATAACCCACTGCGGAGGGCATTCTCCCTAATAAAGCGGATACCTCCGATCCTGCTTGAACAAAACGAAAGATATTATCGATGAATAGAAGCACGTCTTGCTTATTAACATCTCGGAAATATTCTGCCATAGTTAGGGCAGTTAAACCAACTCTCATACGAGCTCCCGGCGGTTCATTCATTTGGCCATAGACTAGAGCTACCTTTGATTCCTCAATATTTTTTTCATTAATTACTCCGGATTCCTTCATTTCCATATAAAGATCATTTCCTTCACGAGTCCGTTCCCCTACTCCGCCAAATACGGATACGCCTCCATGAGCTTTAGCAATGTTGTTGATTAATTCCATGATGAGTACTGTTTTCCCTACTCCAGCCCCCCCAAATAGTCCGATTTTTCCCCCACGTCGATAAGGAGCTAAAAGATCGACCACCTTAATACCTGTTTCAAAGATGGATAATTTCGTATCTAACTCGATAAAGGCAGGCGCAGATCTATGAATAGGGAATGTTGCACTAGTATCTACAGGACCCAAATTGTCAATAGGTTCCCCAAGAACGTTGAAAATTCGTCCGAGAGTAGCTCCACCGACTGGAACACTGAGAGGAGCTCCCGTGTCAATCACTTCCATTCCTCTCATCAACCCGTCTGTAGCACTCATAGCTACAGCTCTAACTCGATTATTTCCCAATAATTGTTGTACCTCACAAGTCACATTAATTTGCTTACCGGCAGTGTCTCTACTCTTGACTACCAAAGCGTTATAAATATAAGGTAACTTGCCTGGGGGAAAAGTGATATCCAGCACGGGCCCAATAATTTGATCGATACGCCCTGTGCTTTTTTCCTCAATTGTGGAAACCCCGGGACGAGAAGTAGTAGGATTGGTTCTCATAATTATCACATAATTTTCAAAAAAAAAGGAATTTGTCGAAATTTTGCTTTTTTTCTTGTTGAATAATGCCAAATCAAATCCAAAAAAAGAGCCAAAAATCCGAAAGTCAAAAGGAAATGAATTAGTTAATTCAATAAGAGAGAAAAGGGGACCAGGACTTGATTTCGTTGCCCAAGCGAATCCCATTCAATCATTTACTCATGGAATGAGTCCGTTGGAAAGTTCAATCAATCTTTTTTTCATATACATTTCGCCTTTTGTGGAGGATCTGTCCCTACTCTACTTTCCTATCTAGGACTTCGATATACAAAATATATACTACTGTGAAGCATAGATTGCTGTCAACAGAGAATTTTCTTAGTATTTAGGTATTTACATTCAAAATAAGAAAGGGGCCTATTAAGAACTTGTAAAATAAGGATTAGGGATTGATTTGGGTTGCGCTATATCTATCAAAGAGTATACAATAATGATGGATTTGGTGAATCAAATCCATGGTTTAATAATGAACCATGTTAACTTACCATAACAACAACTCAATTCCTATCGAATTCCTATAGTAGAATTCCTATAGGATAGAACATACACAGGGTGTACGCATTATATATGAATGAAACATATTCATTAACTTAAGCATGCCCTCCATTTTCTTTAATGAGTTGATATTAATTGAATATCCTTTTTGTTTTAAAAGATTTTTGCAAAGGTTTCATTTACGCCTAATCCATATCGAGTAGACCCTGTCGTTGTGAGAATTCTTAATTCATGAGTTGTAGGGAGGGACTTATGTCACCACAAACAGAAACTAAAGCAAGTGTTGGATTTAAAGCTGGTGTTAAGGATTATAAATTGACTTACTACACCCCGGAGTATGAAACCAAGGATACTGATATCTTGGCAGCATTCCGAGTAACTCCTCAGCCGGGGGTTCCGCCCGAAGAAGCAGGGGCTGCAGTAGCTGCCGAATCTTCTACTGGTACATGGACAACTGTTTGGACTGATGGACTTACCAGTCTTGATCGTTACAAAGGACGATGCTATCACATCGAGCCCGTTGTTGGGGAGGAAAATCAATATATCGCTTATGTAGCTTATCCATTAGACCTATTTGAAGAGGGTTCTGTTACTAACATGTTTACTTCCATTGTGGGTAACGTATTTGGTTTCAAAGCCCTACGCGCTCTACGTCTGGAGGATCTGCGAATTCCCACTACTTATTCAAAAACTTTCCTAGGTCCGCCTCATGGTATCCAAGTTGAAAGGGATAAGTTGAACAAGTACGGCCGTCCTTTTTTGGGATGTACTATTAAACCAAAATTGGGATTATCCGCAAAAAATTATGGTAGAGCGTGTTATGAGTGTCTACGCGGTGGACTTGATTTTACCAAAGATGATGAAAACGTAAACTCACAACCATTTATGCGCTGGAGGGACCGTTTTGTCTTTTGTGCCGAAGCTCTTTATAAAGCACAGGCCGAAACCGGTGAAATCAAGGGGCATTACTTGAATGCGACTGCAGGTACATGCGAAGAAATGATTAAGAGAGCTGTATTTGCGAGGGAATTAGGGGCTCCTATTGTAATGCATGACTACTTAACTGGGGGATTCACTGCAAATACTAGTTTGGCTCATTATTGCCGCGACAATGGCCTACTTCTTCACATTCACCGGGCAATGCATGCAGTTATTGATAGACAGAAAAATCATGGTATGCATTTTCGTGTATTAGCTAAAGCATTGCGTATGTCTGGGGGAGATCATATCCACGCCGGTACAGTAGTAGGTAAGTTAGAAGGGGAACGCGAAATGACTTTAGGTTTTGTTGATTTATTGCGCGATGATTTTATTGAAAAAGATCGTGCTCGCGGTATCTTTTTCACTCAGGACTGGGTATCCATGCCAGGTGTTATACCGGTGGCTTCAGGGGGTATTCATGTTTGGCATATGCCAGCTCTGACCGAAATCTTTGGAGATGATTCTGTATTACAATTTGGTGGAGGAACTTTAGGACATCCTTGGGGAAATGCACCTGGTGCAGCAGCTAATCGGGTGGCTTTAGAAGCTTGTGTACAAGCTCGTAATGAAGGACGCGATCTTGCTCGTGAAGGTAATGAAATTATCCGAGCAGCTTGCAAATGGAGTCCTGAACTAGCCGCAGCTTGTGAAGTATGGAAGGCGATCAAATTCGAGTTCGAGCCGGTAGATAAACTAGATAAGTAGATAAAACTAGATATAAAGAAGGTCTAAATAAAAAAGAAGCGAAATAGAAAGAGAAAAAATCAGTTACAAAATGCAGTAATTCTTCTTTATTCTTCTAATTGATTGCAATTAAACTCGGCTCAATCTTTTTTTTTTAAGATTGAGCCGAATAAAAATGGATCTTGATACGATCATGAGACTTGACAAATAGAGATTCCTCTATTCTATATATTTAGAATATATAAAGGTATAATACAATAAATAAATACAAATATAGTATTTATTTATTGTATTGGGAAAGAATCAATGAAAAAAGATTAGGAATCGAAATGCTACTATACGCGTCCGGAGGAGTATTCGGAATAATATTCTTCTATAATCCATTCTTGCGTCTTGCGCGGGGTCTTACTAATAGGACTTCGCTGCACGGGACGGGTCTTCATCGAAAAGCTAACTCCACCCGGCATTTTCATACCCTTTGGGTGGTATATCGCCTTAAAAAGTCTAAGGGGGTAGTATGAGATCTGTAGTAAGTAAGAGAATTTGCCCTTTGATTTTGATTGAGTATGCTATTTTTCCGCCTTTACCGCGCATTATTGTATGAGCTTCTAGAGAATAGAGGACCGCGTATGCAGGAAGGAAATTACAGCTTAATAAAAAAGTCTAAAAAAGCTTCAACTTTATGGCACTATCAATCAACTAAAAAGCCCTATGTATGAATCCTTACAACCGGTGGGATAGGATAAGAGCGAGTTTCGGTATACTGGGGCTGGGGGATATCCTTATTTCAAAACCTGACGCGCATCTTGCGTTTGTAGGGGTCCGAGAGTGGTTGAAGAAGTATTGCATGTGGAAGTAGGTAGACGAAACTTATTTAGGATTCGAAATGGGCGCATTCGACTAAAAGTCGTACTGAGACCTTTTTTAAAGGGTATTCTGAAAGAGGTATTTCATTTTCACAATCGCTTTCTTTTGAATCCAATTTCAAGTTCGATTAGAAGGATAGAAAGGCCGTGAGGACGGGAAAAGAAAAATCAAATCTTTTGAATTTTTAATTAGTTCTCTTTTTTTGCAATTTTCTTATTATCCATTCCATTCATTTTTTTTTATAGAATACTAAAGTATTCTATAAAAAATCTTTATTTTGCAAACTAAAAAATACAATAGTCAATATTCCTTATAATAGATATACTTAATTATATTATAAGAATCTTAAGATATTTTTCGAATAGATAGAAATAGTAAATTTGAATTGAGACACCTATTCTATGACGGATTTTAACTTACCTTCTATTTTCGTGCCTTTAGTAGGCTTAGTATTTCCGGCAATTGCAATGGCTTCTTTATTTCTTTATGTGCAGAAAAATAAGATTGTCTAGAACCGACGGGGGCGAATTTTCTCAATGTATTTCCACGCAGGATCATAATACAGATATTTTTTAGTGTAAGTAATATGGTAGGGTATGTGGTTCTTTCTACACACAAACGAAAAACGGCTATGGATGCGGATATAGGCTACGAGCATAAATGCATGCATATGCGGAGCCGGGTATAGCGAGTTTTATTTTAAGTGGATCAACGAATATTTTTTGAATAGAAAGTCAATGTATCTAACCAATTATTTCACAGGAGTACTCGTTGCTGAAGGCGATTTCAGAATCAAAAAAAGTAAAGTCAAAATCATTTAGCTTATTCTCTCAATTTCAATCGACCGCTGCTGGATTTAGTATATCTAATATGAATTGGCGATCAGAACACATATGGATAGAACTTCTAAAAGGTTCTCGAAAAAGAGGTAATTTTTTCTGGGCCTGTATTCTTTTTCTAGGTTCACTAGGATTCTTATCGGTTGGGGCTTCCAGTTATCTTGGTAAGAATATGATATCTGTACTTCCATCTCAACAAATTCTTTTTTTTCCACAGGGGGTCGTGATGTCTTTCTACGGAATCGCGGGCCTATTCATTAGCTCCTACTTGTGGTGCACTATTTTGTGGAATGTAGGCAGTGGTTATGACCGATTCGATAGAAAAGAGGGAATAGTGTGCATTTTTCGTTGGGGATTCCCTGGAATAAAACGTCGCGTCTTCCTTCGATTCCTTATGCGGGATATCCAATCAATTAGAATTCAGGTTAAAGAGGGTCTTTATCCTCGTCGTATCCTTTATATGGAAATCCGGGGCCAGGGGGTCATTCCCTTGACTCGTACTGATGAGAAGTTTTTTACTCCACGAGAAATAGAACAAAAAGCTGCCGAATTGGCCTATTTCTTGCGTGTACCAATTGAAGTATTTTGAGTACCGATTGCATTTTTTTGAAATGAATTGAATGAGGACGAATTGGAAGAAGATTTTCTCAACACGGGGAGGAGGTCCCTTCGAAATTGGATTCGTTATTGTAAGGGAATTTTCGAGTATTTATCTAAAGGAAGGAACAAACGAGGATAAGAGAAAATTGCTTCTAATTTGTTTTGTCCAAGTGATGGCATAATATTCTTCCATTTTCATCCGAAAGCGCTTTTTTTTATTCTATTTCTCTATTCCACTCCATCTAGATCTAAGAAAGAACCCAATGCAATGAAATTCCACTAGTATACAAAAAAGAGAAATATATACAAGGTCTCAAACCTTGTTATAGAATTTTTGCTTCAAAGAAAAAGAAATATCATATAGAGTCAGCGAATGAAATAGAGTCAGCGAATGGAGCGGATTCATTAACAACTCAATTTACAGATCAAAAATGAAAAAAAAGAAAGCATTGCCTTCTTTCCTATATCTTGTATTTATCGTACTTTTGCCCTGGGGGGTCTCTTTCTCTTTTAACAAATGTCTGGAACTTTGGACTAAGAATTGGTGGAATACCAGGCAATCCGAAACTCTCTTAACTGATATTCAAGAGAAAAAGGTTCTAGAAAGATTCATAGAATTAGAAGAACTTTTTCTCTTGGACGAAATGATAAAAGAGAAACCGAAGACACATGTACAAAAACCTCCTATAGGAATACACAAGGAAATAATACAATTGGCCAAAATAGATAATGAGGATCATCTCCATATCATTTTGCATTTCTCGACAAATATAATCTGTTTGGCTATTCTAAGTGGTTCTTTTTTTCTGGGTAAAGAGGAACTTGTCATTTTGAATTCTTGGGTTCAGGAATTCTTCTATAACTTAAATGACTCAATAAAAGCTTTTAGTATTCTTTTAGTTACTGATTTTTTTGTTGGATTTCACTCCACCCGCGGTTGGGAACTACTAATTCGTTGGGTCTACAATGATCTTGGATGGGCTCCTAACGAGCTAATTTTCACTATTTTTGTTTGTAGTTTTCCAGTGATTCTAGATACATGTTTGAAATTTTGGGTCTTTTTTTATTTAAACCGTCTATCTCCTTCGCTTGTAGTCATTTATCATTCAATTAGTGAAGCATAAACTCATTTGATCTCCTGATATTAATCAAATTAGCATCTTTCTTCTTTTAGAAAGAAAGCCCTTTTCCTTTTTAGCAAAATTCTTTCTATTTCTACCTGCTCAAGGTATTCATCATTCCAGTACAACTGTTGCAGTAGAATGACAACAGACTCGTGTATAGGGAACTAGATTAGCTTAGCTACCTATCTAATTTATTGTAGAAATTCTGGGATCTGCGATTGGACATGGAAAATAGAAATACTTTTTCTTGGGTAAAGGAACAGATGATTCGATCTATTTCTGTATCGATCATGATATATGTAATAACTCGGACATCTATTTCAAATGCATATCCCATTTTTGCGCAGCAGGGTTATGAAAACCCACGAGAAGCAACCGGACGAATTGTATGTGCCAATTGCCATTTAGCTAATAAGCCCGTGGATATTGAAGTTCCCCAAGCTGTGCTTCCCGATACTGTATTTGAAGCAGTTCTTCGAATTCCTTATGATATGCAACTGAAACAAGTTCTTGCTAATGGGAAAAAGGGAGGGTTAAATGTGGGTGCTGTTCTTATTTTGCCCGAGGGATTCGAATTAGCGCCGCCCGACCGTATTTCTCCTGAGTTGAAAGAAAAGATAGGAAATCTCTCTTTTCAGAGTTATCGTCCCGATAAAAAAAATATTCTTGTGATAGGCCCTGTTCCCGGTCAGAAATATAGTGAAATCGTCTTTCCCATTCTTTCCCCCGATCCTGCTACGAAGAAAGACGTTCATTTCTTAAAATATCCCATATATGTAGGGGGAAACCGAGGAAGGGGACAGATCTATCCTGATGGTAGTAAGAGTAACAATACGGTCTATAATGCTACGTCAACAGGT